AATTAGTGCGTGCTGAAAAATGGACTTTTCTAGAGGTTGTCAATCTACGAATTAGTGATCCAACTGGCTATCTTACATATGAATTCGTGCTCCAAGTATGGGCTCTAGCCCTGTCTCCATAAAATAAAGGATGAAGAAGCCAAGACTAAGAGCTTGCTGTCAGCTTCTAGTCTCTATTCCTATACGAGTCCATCTTTCAGGGATAACCTGCCTCTTCCATGGTACCCACCTCCAAACAACTACTAATACCCCTAAGTCAATCTTGAGATAATTCTAGCCTAAGTGTACTTTTTAGCCTTTCATTTTCAATTGTTAGAGTAGTATCGAGCCGCGCTCTTCTGCCATGCGAAGGGAAGATCGGATTGAACGGCTAGCGAACTCCGGCAAGAAAACGACGAAATAGCTCATAGCCCGGGTTACTTCTCTTACTTATTATTTATGGGATCCCCCTTGGCCCCCTTTGGTCTGAAATAGCCGTACGCACTCTGGAGGTAGAGCCCAAGAATCCTATCTTTTTTGTTGAGTGGAAGTAGGAATGGAGTGGCTCATGCCAGACCGGAGAGATCATACTTATCGGCTAGCTCAATCGCAAATCGGGCATCCCCATGATATATTCAGCCAGCTTGTTAGCTCAGCCTCTTGCGGACCCTCGGGACTCGACATTCTTATAGGATTCCATTTCGTCTCCACAAGTTAGCCTGTCTGCCTGCAAGGCCCAATCGAAGCAGATTGTCCCCGACCCGACCTTAAGGGTTCCGGATAGCGCCCCTTCACTTGTAGTTTCGCTACTCTAGGACATCAACACCAACTCAGGCTCCAGCCCTAACTTCAGCTTTAGATGAAACTTATAATTAGGCTTCAGCTCCAGCTCTAGCTTAGGCTTCAAGCATAGAATTAGGCACCAGCCTCGGCCTAGGCATCGGCTTCCTTCTTCGTAGTCTTCTTCTTCCCTCGGATTCGGCATAGCCTTCTTCAGATTATTCATCCTTGTCTTCGTCTCTGTCTACCAGATCGGATCCAATCAAAGCTGTTCGTCCCCCTTCTCGACGTTCCCGGAGGGTGGCTCTTCACTTGGTGTTCACTATTTTAGGGTATTGGCACTAACAATGGCACAGACTTTCACTTCGACTTAGTTAGTCCTCAGCTCGTGAATCTGGCTATCTAAATATATCCGGATTCCTTTCTGATGCGCCTTATGTTTCCAAAAGGTAAGACTTTCCCCTTCCTTTCTAGGTACGTGGGTGTTAGCCTGCCGGATATAACTCAATCGATGCGGTTCGTCCCCTTCCTCCAGCCCTTCCAGCGCTTCTGGATGACCCTTCGTACCCGTATTCAGAATTATACCTCCGCGGATCTCCCCTCCTTCGCCGAAAGCTTTACGAATCAGACAGGGCAATTCCTTACTTTCACTTCAGAATCTGGTACTTCACCTGGGGTTAGGCTTTTCAACTGGGCCAAGGGGAGAATGAAAACTTTAACTTCGGAAGGAGGAATGGCAAGTAGAGTTCCCACAGCAGCAGTTTCCGAATCAGGGATGTTAAATTACTTTTGTCTCAGAATTAGACCCATTTGTTACCCTTTTTGGAATAGTTGGGGCAGAAATGTAATAAATAATAGGCTGCTCGATCTGCTGTTCCGGCAAGCAGCCCTTTCGCTCGTTCCCTTGGGGTGGGGGCCAGGCCAACCTGTTCCATATGAGCAGCAGGAGCATAAGCCCCCCGTGTTCGCAAACTCTCATGTAAGGGACCTACTTTCCTTCACACTATACCTTCCGGAGTGCTTATGGAATATCCTGTTGAGTGGGTTTGATGCTAATAAAACAGGAAGGAGCCCAGCAGCTCCCCTTTTTCGGGATAAAGTAACGAAATATGGTAGGAATAGATCTATATATGTATAAAAAAGAAGTGAAAACGAAAGAGTTGGTGTCGCACGTACTGATAACTCTATCCCGCGCTGAAAGCGAGAGGGACGGACGAAACTATGCTTCACCCACTTTAGTCTTTAGTGGTTGAACAGCTGAAAGCTAACTTCAACTTATCTTTCTGATTGACTGCTGTTTCCATGCTTGTTTTTGAGACCGGGGCTGCGATTCTTATATTTGATATTCGAGTTACCCTGTGCGCGACTATCCAATATTGGCCGACCGACGGATGGGCTCCCTTAAGGGCGGAGCTCACCAACTGGGTGGCGTGGAAGGGGGATATTTAGCTATGTGCGGGTAGAGCTGCTCCTGCTCAGTTGCCACTGGATATCCACATTTATCCCCTAGAGCTGCTGTTCATTCCTCCCCCCATCGGTTGAGTGTTTTCATTCCCCCAGGCCTTATTGGAAAGTCGGGGCTTCCCCTCCTTTTTCCGAGGAAACTACCCTTGCCATAGCTCCCCCCAGCCAAAAGGCCATAGATAGGCTTTTGGCCCTAAAGCTACGGTTAAGGCCCCAGCCAATTCTGAATCTGAATAAAAAAACAGTTGAACTAGAGTTTTCCCCTACTTGTATGAGTGGGGCTCGCGCTATAAATTTAAGTAATTAATTGGCCAACCGCACCTAAGATGACTGAGAACAGGAACTACCCGATCAAAGAGTCTTCCTTCTGCGCCTGGGCCTTCCCTTAAGATGAGAACAAGAGGGGTGAGCTTCACCTGAAATCATTTCCTAGGATTGAGGTTGATTGGCTTGTTCAAGGCAAGGCTCGACGTAGTTGAGTTGTTATGGGGAATCTCCTATCTAAGATTGAGGCTAAGCTCCTGTTCTGGCTCGGTCTTTAATTTAACCCATTTAAGGTTAGCTTTGGTATTTAGCCATTGAGGAGAGAGGAGAGAGGGGTATATTAGAATTTTCGGTTTAGTGAGAATAGCTCTAGTCTGAGAGCTTAAGCGAAAAGTTAAGAGTATGGGCGGGCAAGTTTAGGCAAAACTCAATATCACATTAGGAAGTGCAGTAGTTAGCGGGCTCCTTTAACTTTTATGTTGATGGATAGGCGGACTTAACTCCCATTGATAGCATGGGATATGATCACAAGAGCTGATTCAATCGGGTTCACATCATCGGGTATGATCACTGCTAGCAATCCAGTTAGTTAGGTCTCTCTTATACAGTCTTAGAGAATATCTAATCTGATCATATAACGGAATTCAATTAAACCCGTTGAACTGTTCTCTTAGAGAAGTTCATATTCATCTATCCCGCTGACTGGCTTATAGATTAGAGGTTGACTCAGGAGCTTCCTAGTATAATGTCTACTAGGATAGATTACTCATATAGCGCGTCTTCCTATAACGAGCTTAAAAAGATCCCATCCCAGGTTACTCCTAAAAACAAGGCTTAGGAGGGTTGCTGACTACTTACTAAAGGGTAGCTTGCTTACGCACCTGGGATTTTAGGATTAGCTGGTGACTCTAGAAAGGGTTTAATAAATAGAGGCTGACTTGCTCGCAAAAGGGTACAACGCTGGTAGGCTATATAGGGATTTACGGATACAAAGGTTGGATAAGGTTAGCTTACTCCTCTCCTACTCTAGCATTTGGATACAGAGAACGACTATCCCGCTGGATCTTCTGTTGATGCTTAAAGGCTGGGCTATAGGCGGGCTACATAACCTTACGAGTGATTAGCTTAAACTTGGGACTGATAGCCATACTCTAAAAGCTTGCACCAGGTCTCTCACTATACCCCGGGATTCTCTAGCTCTTGCACGCTGACTTTATCCTATGGTCTCTCTCGGGGCAAGGTAAGCTTTCTCTTATTGCACGCCTACCTTTCTTTGTAAGGGGTTTTGGGATGAGGATAATTAGTTTGTAATTAGCACTAAGGCAGTGGAAGCAGAATCCGTTGATGAATGCTTATATATATAAAAAGAAAGTAAAAACTAGGATAAGGTTTTGTAGAATAGGTAGGGCACGGCTCTTCTCTCAAATAATCCTATCATCTATGTCTTCGTCCGAGTGGATTTCCCATGGTATGAAAAGTCGGGAATATCTATATTTACATCAAAGAATTTGTGGACGGATGCCCTTGATCAGGAAGTCGAACATATGCCCGTATAGGTAAAATACAATACGTCGATCATACTCAAATACAGGACGGACTAGAAGGGACCTAAGCAGTCCTTGATTGGGAGATTTCATCCCTTCACTTCAATAGCAGCCCTTGTACTGATTTTAAGCTCTTCACTGGCGCCTTTGTATGTCTCAACTTGACCTCTTATTGCCGGTTATAGGCTTGGTTGTCGGGCCGGCAGTTCAAAAATGTTTCGGATACAGCCCCAACATGTCTTTCGTCTAATCGGGGGAAAAAAGGAAAAAGGCGTTATTGCTGTGCTTCCCTTCCCAGTAACCATTCCGACAGGGAATGAAGCGAGGTAGATCTAAGAAGCTTGAAACTAGGCAGCAAAATAAGGAAGAGTGGCTTACCGCAGGCTTTTAAAAAAAAATACTTCAAGAGATATCGGCTAAACGAAAAGGGGATTTGTGCTTTCCTCTTAAAGTAGGGGTTGGACCAAGAAGATAGGTCACAAGTGGCCTTACTCTCTTTGTTTCGGAATGAGGATGGGAAGGCCTTCCACTCCAATAAATGATAGGACAGCTTTCCTTGCCTTTCAAGCATTACCGGATGACCCCTACCAATTGATTGCCCTAAGCGTTCAAACCAACCCTTGTGATGTCACTGAACTAAAGTTTTCTTTTAGGGCTGTGATAAGGAACAAAACAAACCCAATCGGCTAGGCTAAGTTTGAAAGTTGCGACTAGACAAAGAAGCCAGCCATTAGCCCTCGGTAAACTGGAGTATAGAAGTGGAACTCAGTCTAGCTACTCTCCTAATAAGTTGCTGGTTTCAATATCCATCATGTCTGAATAGAAGTCTTATATGAGTATATAAATAATAAGTAGGGAATTGGAAAAAGGGATGGCAATGGGGAAAAGCCCTACCAAAAACGAAATAAAAGTTATTCATTATCGATAAGCAGTGGGTAGAACAGCACAACGATAGAAAGATGAGGAAAATAGTATTCATCAATTTATATTTATCAATTGATCCGATTTTCTAGGCGGGAAGATAAGAGATTTTGACTGGGCTAGGATGTTCATTGGGGAAGGATCTCGGATGAAGCTGTAGAGTTCTCGACCAGTGGAGTCAAGTGGAGAAGGCGGAACAAAACCAATTAGTTAGTTAGGGTTCCCTCCCCTTAAGGGCCTTCCTTAGGGGACGTTCGGTCTGTACCTGAGATGTAGCCTCAAAAGGTGGGTTTCTCAGTAAGATCCAACTGATCCCTCCAACTCTGTGTGCACGTTCCACAAAAGAGAAAGGCTTTGTTCATTGAGTGGGCTCTCTGGCTGTTGAAATAGTAGAGGCTCTTTCTTATCTTTATAGGCGGCATAAAAACGAATGTCGATTGGTCTAATTCGAAGAAATAACTGGATTTAATATCTTGAATTGGAATGGAAGCCTAATCGTTTTTTTTGACGGTTGGAGGCAGTTTGTAAGTTTCAGTACTCACAGGTTCAAATAGTGACTTCGGGACAGAGATAGTGAATCCTTTCTATTCTCCAAGGAAAGGACTCAGCATCCACAGCTCCGCCCGGCCTTTCCCAACCAAAACCAAACAAGGGAGAGCTTGAAGAGGACATATGGCCGAGGATCGAAGAAGCAAGGGATGACCGATAGAGGTTGGACAGATTCCTGTTACCATAAGGAGGAGATAATAAGGAATTCGCTGCGTCCCGACTTTGCTATAGTTGAATGAACTCCTAGGCCTTAAAAGAAAGAGAGCATTTTCTCGCATGTTTAGCGCCGAGAGCTTTCAAATTTATCTATCGAAAAGAGGGCAGCCCGAGTCCTGAATACTTTAAAGACCGATTACGACTGTTGCAAGAGTGGACTGGACACCCTTTCCGACAAAGGACGGGAATCGTACTTATAGAAAAGGAATTCAATATAGCGAATTACATAACCTCTAACTCCTCTGTCTACCTGTACCCGAGTGCTTAACGGGAGGAGAGATCTTTCATAAAGAAAGAGCACATCGAACGTGATATCGCATATCTAAGATACCAAGCACGGGATGAGCCCAAAGCAAAGCAAGCAACAAGGGATGACCGGGCGACTCTTCTAAAAAAATAAGGGATTCGCTAATGTTAAGAGAGAAATTGCCAATTAACGAGACTGATTCTGGATGCCCGATACCAGAGGAAAGAAGACCCACTCCCGATGACAGATAGATGACGACATATTCCCTCTTCCCCTTACCAAAAGCATAATCTTAAATTACAGGTTTACAGGAAAGAAGAGAGGAATTAAAGACCAAGCAAGTAAGAAAAACCTTGTTCATCAGGTTGGTTATGGAAGCCCTTTCTCTTACGGAAAAGAAGAGTTGGAACCTGGCTTTCTGTCTGGTGAGCGCAGTAGCGGAGTTCGCCCTTCTTGTAAAGTGAGCAGATTCCATGCGGTAGGTGGAACCCAAGGGCCAAAGCTTTAGTTTAGCCAGTAGGGAAAGAAGCTGGTATAGTCTAAGTGGGAAACGAAACTGCCACAGATAATTCCTAATAAAGAAAGGAAAGTGGTCTGACCGTCGCAGTACTAAAGGAAGCCCGGGCAGGGTCCATTGAGCGAGACAACAAGGAAAGAGCGTAATCCCAACCAAGTATTGGCTTTTTTATGAGCACTTCTCCTTCTAATACGAGTTATGGAGTCAGGCATAGAATCGCTACCCTGATAAGACGAGGGGGGAATTAGTCACTAGTAGGTTGTACGTATTGCACTAAGAAAGACTCCAGCCGTTGCGGTCAGATTTTCTTTGAAAGCCGCTCAAGCAATTTCTTTAAAGAAGAGCAAGACAAGATAAGGCTCGAAATCTGCGTCTCCATCTAGTTAGTGAAAGTTCCACCTCTACTCCCGAAACCGGTATTGAGAGTGCTTCCAGCCCACTTGAGCAATTTGAGATTATCCCGTTTCTTCCTATGAAGATAGGAGTGAGAAGGCTGTTTTTTTCTTCCCAGTTCTGATATTAAGGCATCAGCCGGGGAAGAATTGTGAGCACCTGGGGTAAGATCTTCTAGAGCTCGGATAGATCTCTTAGGAAAAGAAAGCATTTCCAGTCAAGGAGTAGGGTAAGGGAGAGTTGAAGACATCTAAAACATATATATCCCTCCCCTGGTAATTTGAGTATTCCTAGCTTCGTAGATCGGATCCAGGTATTTTTGTTAAAGCTAGAGGGAGAGCGGCTAGGGAAGGGTGACGATTGAAGCTATTCTGCCCCTACCTAGAAGGAAGCCAAGTTTCTTTTGTTGTAGCAGGAGAATTCTTTAAAGCAGAGAATCCGATACATCAAGAACAAACCGAGGTGGAAGAAGACTGTCCTAAAGTAGTATTCCCTTCCCTATTGAAAGTTCAGCTCGGCGAAGCAAAAAAGTAAAAAAGGAATTTCCGCGGTTAGGATCAGTCTTCTAGTAAAGGAAAAAGCATGAACTCGCTACAAACGAATTGAGAACGAGAACACAATAAGAG